CTGAATTTTGTTTGATTAAAGCGAAGTTCCTTAAAAATCTCTGCCTTCTTTGAAATATCATGAACAGTTCCCGTAGGTTGAGCGCCTTTTTCAAGGAAATATAGAATAGCAGGAACATTTGAATAAGTTTGATTTTTTATCGGATCATAAAAACCAACTTTCTGAAGATCTCTTCCTTCTCTTCGGAATCGAACATCAATTGCAACGATTCGATAGACGGCTCATTGGGATAGATGTAGATGAACAATACCCCCCCCCCCTAGAAACGTATAAGAAGTTTTCTCCTCGTACGGCTCAAGAAAAAATGATTAGAAGTTTTATGTGTATGTATAGAATTATCATAGCAAATAGATCCAGAAAATCATCCAAGCAATTAGAATTAGACTAGAATTTTTGTCCTTTTTCTTTCCTAAAAAAAGTTTGTACTCATAACTCAAGTTGGATAACTTCCAAATAGCTCAAAGACAATCCTTAAGCATTTCATTTATTGAGTGGTCTCTAACTCCCCCCTTATTTGTCTTGTTTAGATTTAGAATCTTTTTTTTATTCTGATTTAGTTGTTGAGACAATTTAAAATGGTGTTTCCTTGTTCCAGAATCCTTTATCTTTTCTTTGAATCATTGGGTTTAGACATTACTTCGGTGATCCTTAATCCTTTCAAAATGGCAGCAACATACCCTTTTTTGTGATTTCTTTCTATCAAATCTATCAAAGAATCATAAGAACGGTTGATTCCCGCGTGTTACACTTTTGACCAAAAAGGTTTTATCAAGTCCAAAAAATTTTATTTTTTTTATTAAAATTATGAAAACTTTCTCGAATTGAATCCTTTCGATTTCTATATCGAAGATATACTTACGAAGTTGTTCCAACTTATTCATTGGCACTAACCCTAGACCCTTGCCCTTGAGAAATTAATTAATACTTTCTACTCGAGCTCCACCATGTACTATTTACATTATAACCCCCCAAAAACTGAGGTTTCTTGAGGTTTCTTGTTGAGTAGAACAAAGGATGTTGAGCCAAGAGCACTTTCATTCCTAATAAAATGGTGGATTCTTACATCCACAGCGGATCATGTCCTTCAAGTCGCACGTTGCTTTCTACCACATCGTTTCAAACGAAGTTTTACCATAACATTCCTCTCGTTTGGAACCAGTATGTAATTGATTCAATTATGGAATCATGAATAGTCATTGGTTCTGTCGGTAAATGGTAATCTATGCTTTTGTCCCTTTCTATGGTTACCAATGGGTAGATATTTTCTGAAAAAGTCTCATCAATAATTTATTAATCCCCATATTTCTAAATGTAATTTCTATATATCTATATTTCATTAACATGAATAAATTAGTTCGTCTTTGAATCTCCATGACTCGATAGGATTGATTCACCTATCTCACACTTCTTCGAATATAAAGGACTCAGGATAATCCATTAAAAAGATTTATAAAAATCGAATTAAAAAAATTTACTACTTCCACTTCCACATCATTAATAATATTTTTGACTAAGTACCCCATTGTTTTATCACAGATCAATCCATGTTTCTTTTTGAATTAAACCACCAACGATTTATGGATAAGTGGATCAAAAATATTGATATATAACAGACCGTCATATTTCAGCGTCATTGAAAATTAAAATAAATATGGATATGGTACCAGTAATTAACTTCAATATGAATATACGGGGGATGGGCATAGAATGAAAGGCCGTCCCACCTTTTTTATTCAAAATTATTGCGATCTATGTTCCTATCTAACCTGGATCATAAATGGATTAAGTTACATCTGGGTATCTCAATTTAGCTTGAGAAAAAAGGATGATTCAGAGAGGAAGAGGCATCCGCATTAGAATTAGAAAACAAAGGAAAGGGCTGCTCAAAAAAGCAATCCCTTTTCGGATATTGATAGAATATAATGGATGCTCTGGGACGGAAGGATTCGAACCTCCGAATAGCGGGACCAAAACCCGTTGCCTTACCACTTGGCCACGCCCCATTTAGATTTCTATTCTAAACTAATAAACACTAATATTAGTAGTGGTTGTTCGTCAATTCCAGTGCAAATCAATATCTATGAAATCCATTGTTGATAGGATTTTGCCACGTGTAGATATAGAATTAACCTGGAATTGATTGATCATTACATATAATTTAATTAAGATATTGTATATATGTAAAGTATGATTTCTTCTATTCTCTATTATCTTTTGAGAATGGAAGGGTTTTTTATTGGGTGAGTGAGTTCAAAGGCTTTTTTGGTCTACTTTACCTTCGTCATTATTTTTTGCCTTATATCAATAATATCAATAAGATATCAATAACTCAATAAAAATGCAATTATCTACAATAACAAAATCTTTGCTATGCCTAATATTTTTAGTTTGATCGGTATCTGTCTTAATTCTGCCCTTTATTCGAGTAGTTTTTTCTTTGCCAAATTACCCGAGGCCTACGCTTTTTTAAATCCAATTGTAGATTTTATGCCAGTTATACCTTTGCTGTTTTTTCTCTTAGCCTTTGTTTGGCAAGCTGCTGTAAGTTTTCGATGAGATTTTGAATATTGTCCTAGAATCCTAGAAAAATTCATGATTTATTCCAGAAATACATTTTAACAATTGATAAGATCAGATAAGTTTTACAGTATTAACCTTCGATTTAAACATTGAAACTTTTTGATATCCGCGAGAAATCTGGATCACCCCATTTCCGCATTCTGACCTTATCTCATGAAAAACTCTAACCTATTAGGTTACCCCGCAATTAGATATTGTGAAAATTGGGGTTGGGGGTAAGGAAAAACTCTTTCTAAAAAGCACTCTGTTTCTGGGTGTCAAAATAGGATATATGTATGGTATAAAAACGGAGAATCTATTCTCTTATAAAAAAAAATGATCTTGGAGATTGTGTAATGCTTACTCTCAAACTCTTCGTTTACACAGTAGTGATATTCTTTGTTTCTCTCTTCATATTCGGATTCTTATCTAATGATCCAGGACGTAATCCTGGACGTGAAGAATAAAAATAGGATAAAAAAAAAGGGCTTTTCCTTGCTTGATTTTTGCATTTTCTTAGGATTTTTTCTATTCCATACCCTTCAAACAAAAGTTCGATCAATTCGAAAGATAACTAAAATATCAAGTGATCAAAGAAAACGGAAAGAGAGGGATTCGAACCCTCGGTACGAATAACTCGTACAACGGATTAGCAATCCGACGCTTTAGTCCACTCAGCCATCTCTCCCAATTTTAAAAGGATAATTACTATGTTATCCTTACGCATAAAGTAAGGATTGAAAAAATATCTTCTCTCTTTAATTCTAATTATATAGATATATATAACTTTTATCGGCAATTCCAACCTTAAGGTAGGGGTTCACAAGAGATATTTACAATAAAAAAAAGAAAGAATACCTCGCCGATTTCGTCCAAAAACACTTTTTTTATTTCCACGGCCTGGCCGGGTCCGTACCTAGCCAGGCCTTCTTTCAATGAATTATATAGAAAATGTTTGAGCTGAATGCAAAAAATAATGCTTGGTATTGAAGCAATAACAATCAGAAGAAGTATTCTTTCCATTCTTTTGATATGGAATCAAGTGTTATTTTATTTATTTCTTAGTATTCGTTCTTTTTTATTTACTGTATGTACTAGAATAAATAGAATAAAAATAAAAAACATAGAAATCAAAAAATTAGAATATAATTCGAATATAATAAGATTAAAACTCTCCCTCTCTTTTGAGAAAATATTTTTTTTACTTGAAGAAATGAGAAAGTTGAAAAAAAAATAGAACGAGGGATTCTTGCAAAATGCATTCAGTAAAAGAAAGGCTTGTTATTAAAATGAGCACCCTTTTCTTAATCTCATTAAGACCTCCAACAAAACACGTTAACACTCAAATTGTAATGATTATTGTCTAATCTTGTATTGATTACGTACGATTCGACAAAAGATCCATTTATATACAATAATTGCATTGTAGCGGGTATAGTTTAGTGGTAAAAGTGTGATTCGTTCTATTAATCCCCTTAATAGTTAAGGGGTCTTTCGGTTTTAGTAATATTCCGATGAAAAACTTTATTTCGTAAAAGGATTTAATTCTTTACCTCTCAATGACAGATTCGAGGAAGACTATACATTCTCGTACTTTTTATCCAAGAGTCAATTAGAAATTGACACAATTGGATTGTTAAATTACGAAACATAATTGTATTGAATTGGATCAATACTTCCAATTGAATAAGTAAAAGTATCTATGGATAAAGAAAGTTTTTTTCTAATCGTAACTAAATCTTCAATTTTTTATTTGTATTAAGGGAGATTGCAGCAAATTAGCTATTAAACGATGACTTTGGTTTATTAGAGGCATCAATATATTGTTTTAGCTCGGTGGAAAGAAAATGCTTTTTCTCAGGATTACATTAAATAGAAATAGAGAACGAAGTAACTAGAAAGAGTGTTATAATCCTCATCTTCTAGAGGGATCATCTAAAAAGCGAGTCGTTTAAAATGTATTCAGACAGAAAGCTGACATAGATGTTATGGATCATAATTTTTTTTAGTTCGCTCACGTCTTAGAGCGGGGAATATATCCATCTTCTATAAAGGAGCCGAATGAAATAAAAGTTTCATGTTCGGTTTTGAATTAGAGACGCTCAAAATAATGAATCGACGTCGACTATAACCCCTAGCCTTCCAAGCTAACGATGCGGGTTCGATTCCCGCTACCCGCTTTATCTTTTTATTCATTTTTTTTTATAAAAATTATGAATTGAATGTTAATGCATTATTAAGTTGAATAGGAAATTTCCAAAATTTTCTCACATACAATCTAAGATTCTTTTTTCCGAACAAGAGATCAGAGCGAAAAAAATCGGAATGAAAGGCGCCCATTGTCTAATGGATAGGACAGAGGTCTTCTAAACCTTTGGTATAGGTTCAAATCCTATTGGACGCAATTTATTTCCATATATATATATTTTAGATTTGTATGT